CTATTTTAATAGCAGCATCCAAAATGCCTATACGAACTCAATTTATTATTTCGGGATAAAAATGTAGAACGTAGAGAAATGAGTCTTGGGGATGAAACAAAATCGCCTATTTCTTTTTTAGACTTAGACAAATAATATTTCTTTTATTTTCTTCATCCTTTGCATTGGAAGAATAGATTCAAAAATTTATATGATTCAACCTCAGACCTATTTAAATGTAGCGGATAACAGCGGGGCTCGGAAATTGATGTGTATTCGAATCATAGGAGCTAGTAATCGCCGATATGCTCATATTGGTGACGTTATTGTTGCTGTGATCAAAGAAGCCGTACCAAATATGCCCCTAGAAAAATCAGAAGTAGTCAGAGCTGTAATTGTTCGTACCTGTAAAGAACTTAAACGTGACAGCGGTATGATAATACGATATGATGACAATGCTGCAGTTGTGATTGATCAAGAAGGAAATCCAAAAGGAACTCGCATTTTTGGGGCAATCCCCCGCGAATTGAGACAATTAAATTTTACTAAAATAGTTTCATTAGCTCCCGAAGTATTATAAAATAAAAAAAAAAAGAGATCTGAATTTTTGGGGTATTTGAAGGGAAATAGATTAAGAACTAGATTAATTCGTAGCTTGTGTTTTGCGCATATACCTTGAAAAATTTATATTCATAAACCAATAATAAAAAAAAAGAAAAACATGTTAATTATATCCAATTTGGGGACGACAAAAGTTTTAATTCATCATGGGTAGAGACACTATTGCTGAGATAATAACCTCTATACGAAATGCTGATATGGATAGAAAAAGAGTTGTTCGCATAGCATCTACTAATATTACCGAAAATATTGTTAAAATACTTTTCCGAGAGGGTTTTATCGAAAACGTCAGAAAACATCGAGAAAAAAACAAAAATTTTTTGGTTTTAACCCTGCGACATAGCAGGAATAGGAAAAGACCCTATAGAAATTTTTTAAATTTAAAACGGATCAGCCGACCCGGTCTACGAATCTATTCTAACTCTCAACGAATTCCTAGAATTTTAGGTGGAATGGGTATTGTAATTCTTTCCACTTCTCGGGGTATAATGACAGATCGGGAAGCTCGACTAGAAGGAATCGGCGGAGAAATTTTATGTTATATATGGTAATCCATTTCATATCCAAATGAAATCCGAAACCTCTTCCTATTTGAGAAATATAAAAAGAAAGGGGGGTGAGTTGTCTAATATCGTTTCTCCTCCATTAGTTGATACCTCAGGGAGGCTTTACCTGGAATGAAAGAACAAAAATGGACTCATGAAGGTTTAATTACTGAATCGCTTCCCAATGGCATGTTCCGGGTTCGGTTAGATAATGAGGATCTGATTCTAGGTTATGTTTCGGGAAAGATCCGACGTAGTTTTATACGGATACTACCCGGGGATAAAGTCAAAATTGAAGTAAGTCGTTATGATTCAAGCAGAGGACGTATAATTTATCGACTCCGAAACAAGGATTCAAAAGACTAGGTGATTTTTATTCAATACGATTCGAGATTAAAAATTTCAAGAAACTTATTTTCTACCAAGAAGTAGATTCAGAATTAAGATAAGGAATGAAAAATATGAAAATAAGAGCTTCCGTTCGTAAAATTTGTGAAAAATGTCGACTAATTCGTAGACGGGGGCGCATTAGAGTAATTTGTTCCAACCCGAGACATAAACAAAGACAAGGATAAAGGGATAATCAGACTCACTAAAGGACTCAGCGTACAAATAAAGAATCTGTTTTGACATGAAATGGATAGATCCATATATTTCTGACTCATATTTATGAGATGATACAATATGGCAAAAGCTATACCGAGAACTGGTTTACGTAGAAATGTACGTATTGGTGCACGTAAAAGTGCACGTAAAATACCAAAGGGAGTTATTCATGTTCAAGCAAGTTTTAATAATACCATTGTCACAGTTACAGATGTACGAGGTCGGGTGGTTTCCTGGTCCTCGGCCGGTACTTGTGGATTCAATGGTACGCGAAGAGGGACACCCTTTGCCGCTCAAACTGCAGCAGCAAATGCTATTCGTACAGTAGTAGATCAGGGTATGCAACGAGCAGAAGTCATGATAAAAGGTCCCGGTCTCGGAAGAGACGCCGCATTACGAGCTATTCGTAGAAGTGGTATCCTATTAACTTTTGTACGGGATGTAACCCCTATGCCACATAATGGCTGTAGACCTCCGAAAAAAAGACGTGTGTAGAAATAAACAGTGAATCAATTTCAAGAGAAACAAGAGAAATAAATAATTCAATCAAAAAAAATATTATTACTATGGTTCGAGAGAAAGTAACAGTATCTACTCGGACACTACAGTGGAAGTGTGTTGAATCAAGAACAGACAGTAAACGTCTTTATTATGGTCGATTTATTCTGGCTCCACTTATGAAAGGACAAGCCGACATAATAGGGATTGCGATGCGAAGAGCTTTGCTTGGAGAAATAGAAGGAACATGT